TTTTTTAATTAGAAACTACAATTAATAGAATATTAATTGTATTCGATATCTATGTATTCTATTTCTATTAATATAGAATACAATTACTAATATAGAATACAATTACCAAAAATTGAATTTCTGATTTATTTAAAATATATATATAAATAAAATATATATATAAAATATCTATTATACTTATATATAGTTATAATATATATAAATATAATTTAGAATTTCTATAATTTAAAATTTGCATATATTAAAATATGTTACTATATATCTTATATACTATATATCTTAATATAAACTATATATCTTAATATAAATAATATGATTTAGATATATAATCGTATATAATTTTATGTAATTTAGTGTAATTTATATTATATTGAAATGAAAAATCTTTTAAATATTGTTATTTGTGCATTCAGTCCTTTATAATTGAAAGCCCTTTCTTGTGGAAATATTATCCTTGTCTTTGTTTATGTCTTGGATTGGAACAAATTACTATAATTCGCCCTCGCCTGCGGATCAATCGACATTTTTCACAAATTTTACGAACAGAGGCCCTTATTTTCATATTTGTCATTCCTTAACTTAATCCCGAATCCATTTAATTGGAAGAAAATATGGTTTCCTTAAATTTTTAACTTCTAAAATCGTACCCCAAAATGTTGAGGCTGAAAAAACGGTGAGTGTAATAAAATAACTTATACTTTCATTTTCGCTTTCTCTGTCGTATACGTATAAAAGAAGAGTACGTCGAACCTTTTCAGAAAGATAGTCTAGAATCATATTTTCATTATGAAAATTAAAATGAACCTGGAACATACCTCTGGAAATTTATTCAATAATTTAATAAAACCCTCATGAATCCGTTTGTTTTTTTTATTCCTATTCCTGTTAAACCCCTTTCACGCATTCATTAAAGTATGAGGAGTGATATCAGAGACCTGTGTTTTCTCTCTCTCTTTTTTTTTTTCACAAAAATTTATAGAAGTTTTGCATTTCATATAATATAATTCGGATATCAGAAAGATTACCATATATAACATAAAACTTCTCCGCCGATTCTTTCTAATCGAGCCTCTCGATCTGTCATTATACCTCTAGAAGTAGAAAGAATTACAATCCCCATCCCTCCTAAAATTCTTGGAATTTGTTGATAATTCGAATAGATTCGTAGACCAGGTGTACTGATCCGTTTTAAATTCAAACTCGTTTTATATGATCCTTTTCTATTTCTTCTATACCGTAGAGTTAAAACTAAAAAAAAATTGTCCCTTTCCCTATGTTTTCTCACGTTTTCAAGAAAACCCTCTCGTAAAAGCATTTTTACAATGTTTTCAGTGATGTTAGTAGATGGTATTTGAACCGTTCCTCTTCTATTCATGTCAGCATTTCGTATGGAGGTTATTATGTCAGCGATGGTGTCCTTACCCATAATAAAGGAAAATCTATGTTGCCCTTTCCTTTCGATATAATCAACATGCTCCTTTTTTTTTACTTTTTTTTTCTGAAATTTTATTTTAAATATATATATATTCAATATTTGATATTTATTTTCAAATATGAGATTGAAATTTGAAAATATTTTTTTTTTTTATTATATAAAATTATATATATATTATATAAAATTATATATACATATATATAATATACTACTAATAGAATTAAATAATTATTTAATAATTAATAGAATTTATTACTACAGAAGGTATATGTGTAAGACATAATCTATTAAGTAATCTATTTCATTCACAAATGATATATCTATATCATGGTTTCGGCTTATAATACCTCAGGTGCTAATGAAACTATTTTAGTGAAATTTAACTGTCTCAATTCCCGGGGGATTGCGCCAAAAATTCTAGTTCCTTTTGGATTTCCTTCTTGATCAATCACAACCGCAGCATTATCATCATACTGTATTATCATGCCGTTGTTACGTTTGAGTTCTTTACAACTACGTACAATTACAGCTCTGATCACTTCTGATCTTTCTAAAGACGTATTGGGTACTGCTTCCTTGATTACAGCAACAACAATGTCACCAATATAAGCATATCGTCGATTACTGGCTCCTATGATTCGAATACACATCAATTGGCGGGCTCCGCTGTTATCGGCTACATTCAAATGGGTTTGAGGTTGAATCATATATTTTTTTTTTTATTTTTTCTGTTCTTTCAGTCAAAAGCTTGAAGTAAAAAAAAAAGAATATTCTGCATTCAACAAAAAAAAGAAACCTACAATTGCAATTATTTTTCTTCCTAAAGACCTCTTTCCTTTGGTTCTAATTATTATCTTGAAATAATGAATTGAGTTCGGATAGGCATTTTTGATGCTGCTATTGAAATAGCCCTTCTGGCTATATTTTCCGCGACTCCGCCCATTTCATAAAGTATTCGACCTGGTTTAACGACAGCTACCCAATATTCGGGAGATCCTTTTCCCGAACCCATACGCGTTTCGGTAGGTCTTACTGTAACCGGTTTGTCTGGAAATATGCGTACCC